TTAGGTCAATATATACCTATGTCTGTTGACAAAGCACGAAGAGTAATTGATCAAATCCGCGGGTGTTCCTATGAACAAACACTTATGATACTCGAACTGATGCCTTATCGAGCATGTTATCCGATTTTAAAATTGATTTATTCCGCAGCAGCAAATGCTAAACACAATAAAGGTTTCGAAAAAGAAGATTTAATCGTTTGGAAAGCTGAAGTCAACAAAGGAAGAATCGCGAAAAAATTAAAACCTCGAGCTCGAGGACGTAGTTATATGATAAAAAGACCCACTTCTCATATAAAAATAACATTGAAAGATATATCCTACTATAAACAAATATATAAAACATTAGATAATGGGGAAAAGTATTTACGTAGCAATTTTCGTTTAAAATCTAGTGGGGTAATATGGGACAAAAAATAAATCCACTTGGTTTCAGACTTGGGACAAGCCAAAATCATTATTCCATTTGGTTTGCACAACCAAAAAATTATTCTGAGGGTCTCCAAGAAGATCAAAAAATACGGGATTGTATCAAGAATTATGCTCAAAAAAATATGAGAACAGCCTCTGGTGTCGAAGGAATTGCACGTATAGAAATTCAAAAAAGAATTGATTTAATCCAAGTCATAATCTATATGGGATTCCCAAAGTTATTAATAGAAAATAAACCACGAGGAATCAAAGAACTGCAAATGACTGTACAAAAAGAATTGAATTCTGTAAACCAAAAACTCAATATTACTATTACAAGAATTCGAAAACCTTACAGACATCCTAAATTTCTTGCAGAATTTATAGCGGGACAATTAAAAAATAGGGTTTCATTTCGAAAAGCAATGAAAAAGGCTATTAAACTAACAGAACAGGCTGGTACAAAAGGAATTCAAATACAAATTGCAGGACGTATCGGCGGAAAAGAAATTGCACGTGTCGAATGGATCAGAGAAGGTAGAGTTCCCCTACAAACCATTCGTGCTAAAATTGATTATTGCACCTATCCAGTTCGAACTATATATGGGTTATTGGGTATAAAAATTTGGATATTTATAGACGAGGAATAACAAGCTTTCCGTTCTGTTCTCTTCAATGATGAAACAAAAAATGATCAATTCTAATTCTATAAGGTTGAATAAAAATTTGATTGACCCCTTTTGATAGAATTACTATGCTTAGTCCAAAAAGAACCCGATTCCGTAAACAACATAGAGGAAGAATGAAGGGAATATCTTGTCGAGGTAACCGTATTTGTGTTGGTCGATATGCTCTTCAAGCACTTGAACCCGCTTGGATCACACCTAGACAAATAGAAGCAGGGCGACTAGCAATGGGCCGAAATGTGCGTCGTGGTGGAAAGGTATGGATACGTATATTTGCAGACAAACCAGTTACAGTAAGATCTGCGGAAACACGTATGGGTTCGGGTAAAGGAAATCCCGAATATTGGGTAGCTGTTGTCAAACCAGGTCGAATACTTTATGAAATAAGCGGAGTAGCAGAAAAAGTCGCCAGAAAGGCTATCTCAATAGCGGCATCTAAAATGCCTATACGAACTCAATTTATTATTTCAGGATAGAAATGTAGAAACAAAAAAAATTTCTTAAAAAAACCGCCAAATTTTTGTTTTGGACAAACAATATTTCTTTTTTTTCACCCTTGCCTTGAAAAATGCAAAACTGATATGATTCAACCTCAGACCCATTTGAATGTAGCAGATAACAGCGGAGCTCGAGAATTGATGTGTATTCGAATCATAGGGGCTGGCAATCGCCGCTATGCGAATATTGGTGACATTGTTGTTGCTGTGATAAAAGAAGCAATACCAAATAATAATATGACCTTAGAAAGATCAGAAGTGATCAGAGCTGTAATTGTACGTACCCGCAAAGAACTTAAACGCGACAACGGCATGATAATACAATATGATGACAATGCTGCAGTTATTATTGATCAAAAAAGAAATCCAATAGGAACTCGAATTTTTGGTGCAATCGCCGAAGAGTTGAGAGACTTAAACTTTACTAAAATAGTTTCATTAGCTCCCGACGTATTATAAATCATGAAATGAAAATAGTCGAATATTGGAATGAAATACATTTTTTTTAGTAGATTGTGTATCACGTATATGCCTTTCCTTTTGAATTTCATAAATTCAAAAAATAAAAGAATCAAATAATAAACTAACAAAGCATGTTGATTATATTCAAATTTGGAGGCACTGCTAAATTTAGTTCATCATGAGTAGGGACACCGTTGCTGATATAATAACCTCTATACGAAATGCTGACACGAATCGAAAGGGAACAGTTCGAATAATATCTACCAAAATAACGGAAACCCTTGTTACAATACTTTTACGAGAAGGTTTTATCGAAAACGCAAGGAAGCATCAGGAAGGAAACAAATATTTTTTGGTTTTAACTCTACGACATAGACGGAATAGGAAAAGCTCATATAGAAAAATTTTAAATTTAAAGCAAGTAAGTCGCCCCGGCCTACGAATATATTCCACCTATCAAGGACTTCCGAAAGTTTTAGGTGGAATGGGAATTGCAATCCTTTCTACTTCTCAAGGTATAATAACAGACCGAGAAGCTCGACTAAAAAGAATTGGAGGAGAAATTCTATGTTATATATGGTAATTCCTCGAATATCAAAATTCGATCCAAAACTTCCCATTTTGGAAAAAAAGCGAAAGGACAACTTGTCTAATATCATCCCTCTTCCAGTAGTTAAGATTTTCAGGAGGTTAAAATGCCAGAAAAAGAAGAAAAAACCATTCGGGAGGGTTTAATTACTGAATCACTCTCTAATGGTATGTTCCGGGTTCATTTAGATAATAAAGATATGATTCTAGGTTATATTTCGGGAAAGATGCGACGTAGTTTTATACGAATCCTACCGGGAGATAGAGTCAAAATTGAAGTAAACCGCTATGATTCAACCAAAGGACGTATAATTTATAGATTTAGTAACAAGGATTCAACCGATTAGATGGTGTTTCAACTTCGACATTCCGGTAAATATCAAGAAACGTATTTTCTTCCAAGAAATAGATTCTGAATTAAAGTAAGGAATGACAAATATGAAAATAAAGGCTTCTGTTCGTAAAATTTGCGAAAAATGTCGACTGATCCGTAGGCGGGGACGAATTAGAGTAATTTGTTCCAAGCCAAAACATAAACAACGACAAGGATAATAATTCTACTAAAAAGAACTTTCTAACGGACTCGATGTACAAATGTAAAAAGAAAGAAAAATGAAAGGATTTGTTTTGACATGAAATGGATATCTCCATATATTTCTGACTCATAAATATGAGAGGCTAAAATATGGTAAAACGGATAGCAAAAATTGGTTCACGCAGGAATAAACGTTTTAATTCGCGTAAGAGTGCACGTAAAATACCAAGAGGAGTTATTTATGTTCAAGCCAGTTTTAACAACACCATTGTGACTGTTACAGATGTAAGAGGTCGGGTGGTTTCTTGGGCCTCCGCTGGTACTTGCGGGTTCAAAGGTGCAAAAAGAGGGGCACCATTTGCTGCGCAAACCATAGCAGGAAATGCTATTCATAACGTAGGTATGCAACGAGCAGAAGTTATGATCAAGGGTCCCGGTATCGGAAGGGATGCAGCATTACGAGCTATTCGTCGAAGTGGTATACAATTAAGTTTCGTACGGGATGCAACTCCCATGCCGCATAATGGCTGTAGACCTCCTAAAAAAAGACGTGTATAGAAATATGCATGGAATATATTTCAAGAGAAAAAAATGATTCAATAATCTGATCTAATAACTATGGTTCGAGAGAAAATAAGAGTATCTACTCGGACACTGCAGTGGAAGTGTGTTGAATCAAGAACAGACAATAAACGTCTTTCTTATGGACGCTTTATTCTCTCTCCACTTATGAAAGGTCAAGCCGACACAATAGGCACTGCGGTGCGAAGAGCTCTGCTTGGAGAAATAGAAGGAACATGTATTACACGTGCAAAATCTGAGAAGATACCACACGAATATTCGACTATATTAGGTATTCAAGAATCAGTACATGAAATTTTAATGAATTTGAAAGAAATTGTATTGAGAAGTAATCTATATGGAACTTGCGACGCGTCTATTTGTGTTAGAGGTCCTAGATGTATCACTGCTCACGATATCATCTTACCGCCTGCCGTAGAAATTATTGATAATACACAGCATATAGCTACTTTAACGGAACCAATTGATTTGTGTATTGAATTACAACTTGAGAGGAATCGTGGCTATCGTATACAAACCCCAAATAACTTTCAAGATGGAAGTTATCCCATAGATGCTATATTCATGCCTGTTCGAAATGTGAATCATAGTATTCATTTTTATGGGAATGGTAATGAAAAACAAGAGATACTTTTTCTCGAAATATGGACAAATGGCAGTTTAACTCCTAAAGAAGCACTTTATGAAGCTTCCCGGAATTTAATTGATTTATTTATTCCTTTTCTACATGCGGAAGAAGAAAACTTACATTTCGAACATAATCAACACAAGATTACTTTACTTCCTTTTACCTTGCATGAAAAATTGAATGAACTAAGGAAAAAAAAAAAAAAAATAGCATTAAAATCTATTTTTATTGACCAATTAGAATTGCCTCCCAGGATCTACAATTGTCTCAAAAATTCCAATATACATACATTATTGGATCTATTGAATAACAGTCAAGAAGATCTTATGCAAATAGAACATTTTCGCATAGAAGATGCAAAACAAATATGGGGCACTCTAGAAAAGCATTTCTCAATTGATTTACCTAAAAAGAAAAAATCAATTCGATTTTCAAATTGATTTTTTCTTTTTAATAAGAAGGTTTTTAGCACAATCCAGATTAGTCAAAATAGATCCTGAATTCAATTGAATAGATGTATCTAGGGAATAGTTGCTTCAAAGTGAATTTTCCCTAGATACACATGTTTGATTATTTCACAATTGAATCAATTTAAAAAAGGCCTAAAGTTAAGG